AATTCTTTTATATATTATACGTTATAAGGAAAGGAAGACAAACTCATATTTAGTGAAAAATCAAAGAAAATCCTTTTAGTTAGAAAGAACTTGCTATGAAAAAAGAAAAAGTATTGGAATCTACACATTGATTTTTTTTGAACCGTATGCGTCAAAAGGCGCCTGTACGGTTTCGAGGGGATACAATTTGACCCTAATCAACCGACTTTATCGAGAAAGATTACTTTTTTTAGGTCAAGAGGTTGATAGTGAGATCTCAAATCAACTTATTGGTCTTATGATATATCTCAGTATCGAGGATGATACCAAAGATCTGTATTTGTTTATAAACTCTCCTGGCGGATGGGTAATACCGGGGGTCGCTCTTTATGATACTATGCAATTTGTGCAACCAGATGTACATACAATATGCATGGGATCAGCCGCTTCAATGGGATCTTTTATCCTGGTAGGAGGAGAAATTACCAAACGTCTAGCATTCCCTCACGCTTGGCGCCAATGAGGCTTTTATTTGAGAGAAAAAAGAAGACTATGCCTTCTCCATATGAAATATGAATATTAAGTAATAATAGCATGGCACTTTGAATTCGATATAAGAAATTCTGTTTTCAAAACATTAGATTATGTATCGAGAGAGTAATATGAGAAAAAGGTATTTCCTATTTTATTATCGGAAGTCCAGTTCAGCGTCACAAACTTTTTTTCACACCAGAGGTCTCTTAACAATATTTATAGTATAGAGCGAAAAAAAAAATTCTTTTTTTCATTAGTTTATTTGATCAAAAAAGCAACTTTGGGATTGCTGAATGACAGACAAATCACAGACAAAAAAATATAATAAATATATAAAGCAACGGAGCCATCATAGTATTTTTGAATTCCTCCGAAAGGAAGGGTGGTAAGTTGATCATTTACCGATCGGGGTCTAATCGATCCTATTTTTTGAAGGTAAGGTCAATTTTATTGTAGAGCCGTATGCAATGCATAATGCCCGTACGGTTGTTCGATTCTATCTTTTTTCTTGTTATTCTTTTATCTTTCTTTTATCTTCCCCTCATCGTGCGAAATAGAGAAACTTTTTATTATCTTATATCATCAGGGTAATGATCCATCAACCTGCTGGTTCTTTTTCTGAAGTAGCAACGGGAGAATTCATCCTGGAAGTGGGAGAACTGCTGAAACTACGTGAAACCCTGACAAGGGTTTATGTACAAAGAACGGGCAAACCTTTATGGGTTGTATCCGAAGACATGGAAAGAGATGTTTTTATGTCAGCAACAGAAGCCCAAGCTTATGGAATTGTTGATCTTGTAGCGGTTGAATGAGAATAGCCTTTATTTCAATTTCACGTCAAGTCGTGATTTAAAATTCACCCTGCCGAGTTTAATATTCTATGATTTTTATTTACTATTGTAATTGTAATTCATAATCATCCGGTTAGGATCGATCTAAACCAGTCCATTATGTATATGATTCAACATGCCAACGATTAAACAACTTATTAGAAATACAAGACAGCCAATTAGAAATGTCACAAAATCCCCCGCGCTTCGGGGATGCCCTCAGCGTCGAGGAACATGTACTAGGGTGTATGTGCGACTCGTTCAGATCATGAACTAGAACAAAGGAAAGAGGACAATGTTCAAATATCAATGATCAAATAGGATAGAACGGAAAAACGAACTACATTTACTATCTAAAAATAAGAAAATGGATCATATCCCTTTATTGTGTATGAAATTTATGGTTTCTATTGGTGTAAAACCACTCACCTCAATTCAAGATGAGAAGCAATTCTCCATTGGTAGCAAATGGTTATCCATTAAGCGGAGGAAATCTTAGTTAACCTAGACGCCTCTTGCAAGAACGGACTAACAGGGTCAGCTACCCAGCCAACTTTCATAATTAAATACCGTTACTGTATAGGTAGAGCTCGTTGTGAAAGACCTATTACTGGATAATTCATGGGTAGAGCCGAAGAATGTGAACTATACAAGTTAGCAATAACATTGATTAAATGAAGTAAAGGCTCCGGTGTATAGAGAAGACCTCACCGTTTAAGAAGTAACCATAGAAACGATGGAATCCACTATTTCTTTATCATTGCTATTTTTTAAGTACAATTTCGTATTTCGAGGTGAAATGCCTAGAAAAAATAAAAAATCGTGGTTGGGAAGGTTATAGTAGCCAAAGCCATTGGAATTTTTAGTTTATACATTGGAAAAATCCGTTTTGTTATTAATATACTAGGAAAGGGGCAAAAGAATAACTGAAAGAAAGGAAATCTATTAGTTATTCGTTAAAGTTTCATTTATTCAATGACCAGAATTAGACGGGGATATATCGCTCGGAGACGTAGAACAAAAATTCGTTTATTTGCATCAAGCTTTCGGGGGGCTCATTCAAGACTTACTCGAACTATTACTCAACAAAAAATAAGAGCTTTGGTTTCGGCTCATCGGGATAGGGATCGGCAAAAAATAAATTTTCGTCGTTTGTG